CAAACATGAATAAAGGTCGTATATTTTTAATATAATAAAGAAAGAGAAAGAGATAGACTATAAACGATATCTGTTATGTCAATGACATCAAAAGGATATTAAATGAATGGAACTGGGATATGGATGGAATATAATCAAAAAGAGATTTTTGCGTGAATAAAACTCAAAATGGGGCGTAGCCGAGTGGTAAGGCAACGGGTTTTGGTCCCGGTAGTCGAAGGTTCGATACCTTTCGTCCCAGGGCATATCCTAGAATGGATATGTCTTTTGTAAACAGCGCTCTGCTTAAGAGTTTCATATCTGATTTTGACTGATTCTTTTCTGAATCATATCTCCGCTTTTCACAAATTTGAACTAAACCAAGTGCAAATTCCATGCAGATGTAATGGAATAGATTTGTGATCCGGGCAAGATGGGAGAACATAGATCACAATCCAAGAGTTTGAATAAAAAAAATAGGGCGGACTTTTCATCATATGCTCAATCCCTTCATATTGAAGCAAGTTAGTTACTTAAAAAAACCTTACGCCCCATATCTATTTGAATTTGGAATGATCCGTTTTTAATCGAAATGCGAAAGAACCTATCTTCCCTATCTCTTATTACCTATTATGTACCGACTGAACCAATGACTATTCATGATTCCATAATGGAATCAATTCCATGGGGGTAAAAAATTGGAGTAATGTTATGGTAAAACTTCGTTTAAAACGATGTGGTAGAAAGCAACGTGCGACTTATCGAATCGTTGCAATTGATGTTCGATCCCGAAGAGACGGAAGAGATCTTCGGAAAGTGGGTTTTTATGATCCGATAAAGAAGCAAACGTCTTTAAATGTTCCTGCTATTCTATATTTCCTTGAAAGGGGTGCTCAGCCTACAGACACTGTTCGGGACATTTTAAAGAAGTCGGAGGTTTTTAAGGAACTTTGCCCCAATCAAATAAAATTTTTTAAAAATTAAGGAAATAAAAGGGGGGGTAGTGATTCCGATCTAACTTTGTATAACTTTTATATATTATGTTTATAGATTGATTGAATAAATCCGAGATCCTTTTATACTTCTTATTTATTCCCTTATCTAAACTTTTTTGTATCTATATAGTGCCAATCCAACACAAGTCCTTTTTTTAATATTATTTCAATTGAATTTGTTATGTTTTTCCATTGTATTTCTTAACCTTTATATTGACAACAACGCATTGAACAAATATAATTCATCTTGATAAGCAGATCTATTTATTTACGTCCCATAGGTTTGGTTTTTTACCTTATTCAAATAATGGGTTCGTTGGATGTGCTTTGATACAATCTTTTTTGATTGAAAAAGTGAATAACAATAACATAAGGGATGATTTCTCAATTTTGGCATGTATTTATCGTTTTTTCTTTTATCGGAAAATTTCTTGTATTTTCATCTGATTTATTACGTTTTATATTCGTAATCGATTATAAAATGTGTTTTTAGGGTTTGATTACCTCGTCTATTCATTTATTTTGATTCTGATTGTATCGACATACTTTATTCTATTTGGGTTGCTAACTCAACGGTAGAGTACTCGGCTTTTAAGTGCGACTAGGATCTTTTACACATTTGTATGAAGCGAGGGATTCATCCATACCATCGGTAAAGTTTGGAAGACCACGACTGATCCTGAAAGGGAATGAATGGAAAAAATAGCATGTCGTATCAATCAAGAGTTCTGATAATATTTGATTCTTTCCAGATCGGCACAAAACTTTCTTTAACTTATTGGAAGGGAGCAAAATGTATTCAATTTCAAGTTGGGTCGAATGAATAAATGGATAGAGCCCTGTGGCTTCAATTAATTTAATTAAATTATAAGGAAAGAAAAAGCAACGAGCTCCCATTCTTAATTTGAATGATTACCCGATCTAATTAGACGTTAAAAATATATTAGTTCCTGATACGGGAAGGGCTTCTCCCATGAGCGGAGTCTTTATTTTTTAATGAATCCTAAATATTACCATTCTCCATTCCATAATGGGGATGTATGTGTATAAGAAACAGTATATTGATAAAAAAATTTCCAAAATCAAAAGAGCGATTGGGTTGAAAAAATAAAGGATTTCTAAACATCTTGTTATCCTAGAACGAATATAAAATACTTCAATTTAATGGAAAAAGAGAGGATAGAGCATCTGTTGATAAGTTTACCTATATCCGAGGTATCTATTCGTTTCTTACTATAAGTAAATACCTTGTTTTGACTGTATCGCACTATGTATCATTTGATAACCCCCAAAATCCTCTACTTTTGGTTCAAATAGAATTTAAAATGGAGGAAGTTCAAAGCTCTTTAGAGCTCGATATATTTCAACAACACGAATTCTTATATCCACTTATCTTTCAGGAGTATATTTATGCACTTGCTCATGATCATGGTTTAAATAGATCCATTTTGTTGAAAAATGCAGGTTATGACAATAAATTCAGCTTTCTAATTGTGAAACGTTTAATTACTCGAATGTATGACCAG